AATGAAGTGCCTGAGTAAAGGATTATTTTGATAGAATAAACCACGTAATTAAATTACCTTCATTACACCTGACAGAATCAAACCATCCCCAAAAGTATCAAAAACTTTTATACATCTTATACTAAGGTGTAAAAAGATAAGCTAAAAAAAGCTTTTGGGTTCATACCCCGACAATAAAGTCACTCTTTTCTTTTTAATAACAAAAGCTTATAAAATTTTATTTTTCTCAACCCTTACCCTAAGAACTCTAATCTCAATCTCTTCCTACTCCTGACTAGGAATATGACTCGGATTAGAAATCAATCTTCTTTCTATTATTCCCCTTATACATAACCAAAAAAATATTTTATCTACTGAATCTACAGTAAAATATTTTATTGTACAGGCAATAGCTTCCACTATCATCCTTGCCTCAATTATCTCAATAATAGCAAGAAAAGATGTTCAAGCAAGAATAGACCTAAAAAATATAAATTACTTAAGAATAAATTCAGCCCTATTAACAAAAATAGGAATAGCCCCATTTCACTTCTGATTTCCTGAAGTCATAGAAGGTTTGTCTTGAATAAATTGCCTACTAATCCTGACATGGCAAAAAATCGCTCCAATAATCCTCCTAATATATAACATGAAATTTATCATATTCCTGACAACAATTATTGTTATATCCATAATTATTAGAGGATTAATAGGAGTTAACCAAATTAGATTACGAAAAATCCTTGCATACTCATCAATCAATCACATAGGATGAATAATCAGAACAATAATGATTTTCCAAACTATTTGAATAACATACTTTTTAGTATACCTAATCACTAGAATCAATATCATTCTAGTGTTAAAAAATTTAAACATTTTCTTTCTAAATCAATTATACCAATCAATAAACAACTACCCAATAACAAAACTATTCCTAATCTTAAATTTTTTATCCCTTAGAGGAATCCCCCCATTCTTAGGATTTCTCCCCAAATGATTAACTATTCAAGCCCTACTAACAGAAAATATAATTTTCCTACCTACAATTATAATTATCTTTACAATTTTCATAATCTTCGTCTACACCCGAATCTCAATCTCCAGACTTTTAATAAACACCAATGAATTTAATTGAAACCTTTTCATTAAATCATCAAAATTCGAATCAATATCAATATCAATCCTAAATTTCTTTACAATTTCAAGACTAATTATCATCACCATAGTTCTAAACATACTTTAACCAATCACACTATACACCCCTTAACTTAATCCAGAAGGATTTAAGTTAAAAAAACTAGTAACCTTCAAAGTTACCATTAAGGACCTACAACTTAAGCCTTATGGTTAGGACTTAGGGCTACCCCAACTTCAAATTTGCAATCTGAAATTATTATTTAACTACAAGACCTAGTAAGGGAATATATATCCGTAAATAAGTTTACAACTTATCGCCTATCCTCAGCCACCTTACTTAACAAATGACTATTTTCTACTAATCATAAAGATATTGGAACCCTTTACTTTCTATTCGGAGCATGAGCCGGAATATTAGGAACCTCACTAAGACTTCTAATTCGAGCCGAACTGGGAAACCCAGGTTCACTAATTGGAAATGATCAAATTTACAACGTTATTGTAACAGCACACGCCTTCATTATAATTTTTTTTATAGTTATACCAATCATAATTGGAGGATTCGGAAATTGACTAGTTCCTCTCATACTAGGAGCTCCTGATATAGCCTTCCCCCGGATAAATAACATGAGATTTTGATTTCTTCCACCTTCTCTCTCCCTTCTTCTAATAAGAAGAATTGTTGAAAACGGAGCAGGAACAGGATGAACAGTCTACCCTCCCCTCTCAGCCAATATTGCTCACAGAGGATCATCAGTAGACCTAGCAATCTTCAGTCTTCATCTAGCAGGAATCTCATCAATCCTAGGAGCAGTAAATTTCATCTCAACAGTAATCAATATACGATCAACAGGAATCACTTTTGATCGAATACCCTTATTTGTATGAGCAGTAGCAATCACAGCTCTACTCCTATTACTATCCCTACCAGTACTAGCAGGCGCAATCACTATACTTCTAACCGACCGAAATCTAAATACTTCATTCTTTGACCCAGCTGGAGGTGGAGATCCAATTCTCTACCAACACCTATTCTGATTTTTTGGTCACCCAGAAGTTTACATTTTAATTCTCCCAGGATTCGGAATAATCTCTCACATTGTCAGACAAGAAAGAGGAAAAAAGGAAACCTTTGGTTGTATTGGTATAATTTATGCCATAATAGCAATTGGTCTCCTAGGATTCGTTGTATGAGCACACCACATATTCACTGTAGGTATAGATGTAGACACTCGAGCATACTTCACTTCAGCAACAATAATTATTGCCGTACCAACAGGAATTAAAATCTTCAGTTGGTTGGCAACACTCCACGGTACACAAATTAATTACTCACCTCAAATACTTTGAGCTCTAGGTTTCATTTTCCTATTCACCGTGGGAGGATTAACTGGAGTAATTCTAGCAAATTCATCAATTGACATTATCCTTCATGACACATACTATGTAGTAGCTCACTTCCACTATGTGCTTTCAATAGGAGCAGTATTTGCTATTATAGGAGGACTAATCCATTGATTCCCACTATTCACGGGATTCTCCCTAAACAACAAATTATTAAAAATCCAATTTCTTACTATATTTATTGGAGTAAACATAACATTCTTCCCTCAACACTTCCTAGGCCTAAGCGGAATACCACGACGATACTCTGATTACCCAGATGCTTACTTATCCTGAAATCTAGTATCCTCAGTAGGCTCCTTAATCTCCACAGTAAGAATTCTTTTCTTCATCTTCATTATATGAGAAAGAATAACTTCTCTCCGAAAAAATGTATTCTCAAACCATCTATCATCTTCGATTGAATGGCTACAAAAACTTCCACCTGCCGAACATAGATACTCTGAATTGCCAATGCTAACCAACTTCTAATATGGCAGATTAGTGCAGTAGATTTAAGCCCTACAAATAAAGTTTACTTTTTTTAGAAAATGGCAACCTGATTAAATATTAACACCCAAGATAGAACCTCTCCATTAATAGAACAATTAATTTTCTTCCATGATCACACTATACTTATCCTACTAATAATCACACTAATTGTAAGTTACATCATAATAACTCTTTTTTTTAATAAATTTGTTAATCGACTATTACTCGAAGGACAAACAATTGAACTAATTTGAACAATTGCTCCCGCAGTAACCTTAATTTTTATTGCCCTTCCATCATTACGACTCCTCTACCTTTTAGATGAAATTAACTACCCAATACTATCAATTAAATCAATTGGACACCAATGATACTGATCATATGAACTCTCCGATTTGAAATCTATTGAGTTTGACTCTTACATAATCCCCATAAATGAAGAAAAACTTTTAAATTTTCGTCTACTTGATGTTGACAACCGATTACCCCTACCTTTTAAATCTCAAATTCGATTAATAGTCTCATCTACCGATGTTATTCATTCCTGAACCATTCCCTCTATAGGAGTAAAAATTGATGCTACACCAGGACGATTAAATCAATCGACATTCTTTATAAGACGACCAGGAATCTTTTTTGGCCAATGCTCAGAAATCTGTGGAACCAACCACAGATTCATGCCAATCGTCATTGAAAGAATTTCCCCTAAATCTTTCATTAACTGAGTAAAATCTTATTCATTAGATGACTGAAAGCAAGTAATGGTCTCTTAAACCACACTATAGTAGTATAGCTCCTACTTCTAATGAAAGATTTAGTTAAAATATAACATTAGTTTGTCAAACTAAAATAATTAAATACTTAATAACCTTTAATTCCTCAAATAGCACCCCTAAGCTGACTAAACCTTTTCATTTCATTCATTACAATCTTCCTAATAATAAATGCCCTTAATTATTTTTCCTTCAAGTATGAAAGAGACTTAAAAAAAAAATCACCAAAATTAATCAAAACAAACTGAAAATGATAACAAATCTATTCTCAACATTTGATCCATCAACAAGAACAAATATTTCATTAAACTGATTAAGATCAATCTTAGGATTATTATTTCTCCCATCAATATTTTGATTAATCCCCTCACGAATCAATTATATATGAATTAAAATTACCTCCACATTACACAATGAATTCAAAATCCTTTTAAAAATTAATAAAATGAAGGGAAGAACCCTAATCTTCATTTCATTATTCTCATTTATCCTATTCAACAATTTCCTAAGATTATTCCCTTATATCTTCTCAAGAACTAGACATTTAACCTTAACTCTATCTCTGGCCCTTCCACTATGAACAAGATTCATAATTTATGGATGAATCAATAACACCATACACATATTTGCACATTTAGTTCCCCAAGGAACACCTCCAGTTCTTATACCCTTCATGGTATGTATTGAAACTATTAGAAATATTATTCGACCAGGAACTTTAGCTATTCGTCTAACAGCAAACATAATTGCAGGCCACCTACTATTAACTCTTCTAGGAAACACCGGAAACTCAATAAGAATCATCATAATTAATATCCTATTAATTACTCAATTATTATTACTAATCCTAGAATCAGCAGTAGCAATTATCCAATCATACGTATTTTCAATTCTTAGAACCTTATACTCCAGAGAAGTAAACTAATGAGAACACACAAAAATCACCCCTACCATCTAGTAGAAGTCAGCCCCTGACCAATCTTAGGAGCATTTAGAGCCATATCAATAATAATAGGATTAATTAAGTGATTTCATATATATGACGTCTCCCTATTCCTTCTAGCATTCACAAACACCATTCTCATTATATACCAATGATGACGAGACATTACTCGAGAAGGAACCTTCCAAGGACTTCATACATCTAATGTATCACTAGGACTACGATGAGGAATAATCCTATTTATTACTTCAGAAATCCTATTCTTCATTTCATTCTTCTGAGGATTTTTCCATAGAAGATTAGCACCTTCAATTGAACTAGGAATAATCTGACCACCCAAAGGTATCCAAACCTTTAACCCAACCGAAATCCCCCTACTTAACACTCTTATTCTAATTTCCTCAGGAATCACAGTTACATGAGCTCACCACAGATTAATAGAAAATAACTACAAACAAGCAAACTACAGTCTAGCACTCACAATTATTTTAGGAGTATATTTTACCACTCTTCAAGCATATGAATATATTGAAGCAGGATTCTCAATTGCTGATTCAGTATACGGATCCTCCTTCTTTATAGCAACAGGATTCCATGGAATCCACGTAATTATTGGAACAATCTTCTTAACAATTTGCTTTTTACGACAAATTCTTAACCACTTCTCCCCTATCCACCACTTCGGATTCGAAGCAGCTGCCTGATACTGACACTTTGTAGATGTTGTTTGACTATTCCTCTACGTAACCATCTATTGATGAGGTAGATATTTATATAGTATAAAAATTATATTTGACTTCCAATCAAAAGATCTAATAATTTAGTATAAATAATTCTACTTATTACCTCATTAGCTATATTCACTTTAACTCTCACCCTACTAATAATACTTATTGCATCAACAATCTCAAAAAAAACCTTTATTGACCGAGAAAAAAGATCCCCCTTTGAATGCGGATTCGATCCAAAATCATCCGCACGAATCCCATTCTCCCTACAATTCTTCTTAATCGCCGTAATTTTCTTAATCTTTGATGTAGAAATCACTTTACTTTTACCACTTATTATCACCATAAAAATTTCCAACCTAATAAGATTCATTATAATTACCTCCGTATTCTTACTAATCCTAATCCTAGGACTACTCCACGAATGGAAACAAGGAGCCCTTAATTGAGCACTATAGGATAATAGTTTAAAAACAACATTTAACTTGCATTTAAAAAATATTGATTAATCAATTTATCTTAAATAAGATTCAATTATTGTAATTAGTTTCGACCTAATCCCTTGATGACATAAATCATCCTTATTTTTAATTGAAACCAAAATAGAGGTAAATCACTGTTAATGATATTAATGAATTAAATTCCAATTAAAGAAATAAATAAATTTAAAATAAGCTTCTAACTTATTAAGAAGCGGTGAAATCCCGTTTATATTTCTATTTAAATAGTTTAACTAAAACATTACATTTTCATTGTAAAATTGAATATAATTCTTTAAATACTTAAAGGAAAAAAATTCCTCCCCAATATCTTCAATATTGTGCTCTAACATAAGCTATTTAAATAAAGAAAAATAAACAACATAATAATCCAAATAACCATTAAAGACATAAAAATCTTCAAATTATTACTAAAAAATTCCTGAAATCCAACTGAATTCTTACTCATATTAAAATAAATATTTTGACTTCCAAAAAACTCTGACCATCCATGATCAAAGTCCCGATAATAAACCCCCCCCAACTTAACAGGATAATAATTAACCCCAAAAGTAGACAAATAAGGTATATTAAACATTGAAGAAAAGAAAAGTCTAGACACCAAAAACTTCAAAGAATTAAGACCATACCTCAATCTAAACTTAGACAACTCATAACCAAATAAAACACCCAAAAAAATTACTAATAAAACCATTAACTTTAAAATAAAAGGTAAACAAATAAAGTAAGGTGAAGGAAACATCAACCATATTAATATACACCCACCCAAAATAACTAAAAAAATTAACCCTATTATACCCCGAAGCATAATCTTTCCTGAATCCCCTATATTCTGAAAAACAGAAAAATTAAAATCACCAAATATAGTATAATAACTCAAACGAACAGAATAACACACAGTAAGACCTGTAGAAAAGAAAAAAACAAAATAAATAAAAAAATTAAAATATCTTATTGAAACAACCTCCAAAATTAAATCCTTAGAATAAAATCCAGACAAAAATGGTAATCCGCATAACGCCAAATTACAAATATTAAAAAAGCAACACGTTAAAGGCATGAGTGTAGAAACTCTTCCCATATAACGAATATCCTGACAATTACCTAAATTATGAATCATACACCCCGCACACATAAAAAGTAAAGCCTTAAACAAAGCATGAGTCAACAAATGAAAAAAAGCTAATATTCTCCCTCCCAATGACAAAATTCTTATTATTAAACCCAACTGACTCAAAGTAGATAAAGCAATAACCTTCTTTAAATCAAACTCATAATTAGCCCCTAACCCTGCCATAAACATAGTTATACACGAAATAACCAATAAAAACATTAATAAATAATCACCAAAAACAGACCTAAAACGAATTAATAAATAAACCCCTGCCGTCACCAAAGTAGAAGAATGAACTAAAGAAGAAACAGGTGTGGGAGCAGCTATTGCCGCTGGTAATCATGAAGAAAAAGGAATTTGAGCTCTTTTAGTTATGGCAGCCAAAACAATTAATACTCTAATTAAAAACATACTCAAATCACCCTTCATAAAATCTAAATAATAAATATAATTCCATCTACCATAATTTAGTATTCAAGAAATTCTAATTAATAAAGCTACATCCCCTACCCGGTTAGATAAAGCTGTTAATATACCAGCATTATAAGACTTAACATTCTGATAATAAATCACTAAACAATAAGAAACTAATCCTAATCCATCCCAACCCAACAAAATTCTAATCAAATTAGGACTAACAATTAAAAACATTATTGAAACAACAAACATAAAAACCAATATAATAAATCGATTAATACTTAAATCTCCTCCCATATACTCATACCTATAAAAAATTACTATTGAAGAAATAAATAAAACAAATCTTATAAATAATAATGATATTCAATCAAACAACATTGACATATAAATAATATTAGAATTCAAACTTAATAACTCGTACTCAACTATTAATCTATAATCAAAAACTATAAAATAAATACTTGAAGAAAAAAAAAACAAACTAAAAAACAATAAAACACCAAAATAAACATAACAAACTGATAAAATTATCTAAAATAAAACCTATATCCTCGACTCCACAAATCGAAATTTTTCTTAAACTACTTAGATAAATAAATAAAGAATCTCTCCTCAAAAACAGCAAATTTAAAGGAACTCAATGCAAAAATAGTAATAAATACTCCCGACTACACCCCAGCCTAAAAGAATATCTTCCCAAATAAACCTTTCCATGCTGACTAAAAGAATACAAATACAAAGAATAGGCAGCTCCAAAGAATGAAGTAAGTATAAGAAAAAAAATAGTAATAAATCCTCATGAAACCATTCTATTAATCAACATAATCTCACCAAGCAAATTTAATGAAGGAGGAGCTGCCATATTAGATGAACAAAGCAAAAACCACCATAAAGAAAATGTAGGCATCAAATTAATTAATCCCTTATTCAAAAATAATCTCCGACTTCCTAACCGTTCATAAGTAATATTAGCTAAGCAAAAAAGACCTGATGAACAAAGACCATGAGAAATTATTATAATAAAAGCACCATATATCCCTCATCTATTCAAGGTTATAAGACCCCCCAAAACCAATCCTATATGAGACACTGATGAATAAGCAATTAATGACTTAATATCAACCTGACGTAAACAAATTAAAGAAATAATAAACCCACCTAATAAACTAATCAAAATAAAAAAATAATTTACACTAATACCTACAATAACAAAAACCCCAATCATACGAATAAACCCGTACCCCCCCAACTTAAGCATAATACCAGCCAAGATTATAGACCCTGAAACTGGAGCCTCAACATGAGCCTTAGGTAACCACAAATGAACAAAAAATATAGGAATTTTAACCAAAAATACCATTCTTATACAAATATACAACAAAAATGAATTGATATAATCATTAAAATAAAAAAAATCTAACGAAAAAAACTTTTCATAAAAATAAAAAATAGCCACTATTATAGGAAGAGAAGCCAATAAAGTATAAAAAAATATATACAACCCCGCTTGAATACGTTCAGGCTGATACCCCCACCCAAGAATTAATATCAATGTAGGAATTAAACTCATCTCAAAAAAGACATAAAAAATAAATAAATTTATAGAACCAAAAGTCAAAAACAACGATATAAGTAACATCAAAACAACAAATATAAAAAATCTAATAAAAAAATTATCCTTATTCAACTTCTCTCTAGCCATTAACATTAAAGAACAAATCCAAATTCTTAACAAAATCATATAATAAGACACATAATCGCACCCAAAAAAATAACTCACATTCCCAAAAAACCCAATATTAGAAAATCTACAAAGAAACAAAGTAAAAAATAAAAAATACAAAAATTGATTAACCCAAAAAAAATTTTTAATAAAACACAAAGGGATCAAAAAAATAATATAAAATAAAAACTTTACCATAACATTCTAAAAGACTGAAAATAATCATTACCATAAGACCGAATCATTGAAACTAAAATAGATAACCCCAAAGCACCCTCACAAACAGCTATAGTTAAAAGAATCATTAAAAAATAATATTCATATATAAAAAGACACATACAAACAAACATACCAAAATATAAAGACAAAACAATAAATTCTAAACTCAAAAGCATCAACAATAAATGTTTACATTTCAAGCAAAAAACTAATAATCCTATAAAATATATAAAAAAAGATAACCCTAACCTAAAATTTAACATTGTTTTAATAATTTAAAAAAAAAATACTGGTCTTGTAAATCAGCAATAAGTTAATCTTTTAAAACATCAGAGAAAAAAGTAAACTCTCATCCTTAATCTCCAAAATTAAAATTTTAATTAAACTACTCTCTGCATATTCAACATTCTTTATACATCAACACTAACAATAACTTTTCTATTCACATCAGTTACCCACCCTCTATCAATAGGACTAATCCTATTAATTCAAGTAACTTTGATTGCCAGAATATCCGGACTTTTAACATACAACTTCTGATTCTCCTACATTTTATTTATAATTATAATTGGGGGAATATTGGTTTTATTCATTTACATGACAAGAGTTGCCTCAAACGAAAAATTCTTATACTCAAACAAAATCTCTATACTCATTATATTTATAATAATTATAATAACAAGAAGATTTATTATTGACTCAACGATTAATCATCAATCAATTAACAATACAGACTTATTTCAACTTAATAATGCAGTAATATTTAGAACCTCATTAAACAAATACTTTAATTTCCCCACAAACTGAATCATAATTTCAATAATTATTTATTTACTAATCACCCTAATTGCAGTAGTAAAAATCACCAATATCACATATGGTCCTCTTCGACAAAAAATTTAATGAAAATTATAAAAAAACACCCCTTATTAAAAATTATAAACAATGCACTAATTGATCTACCATCACCCTCCAATATTTCATCATGATGAAATTTCGGATCCCTCCTAGGAATATGCCTAATAATTCAGATTATAACCGGGTTATTCTTAGCAATACATTACTGCCCAGATATCTTACTAGCATTCAACAGAGTAATTCACATTTGCCGAGACGTAAACTACGGATGACTACTCCGAACAATCCATGCTAATGGAGCATCATTCTTCTTCATTTGTATATATCTCCATGTTGGTCGAGGATTATACTATGGATCATTTATGTACACTGAAACATGAAATGTAGGAGTAATCATTATACTAGCCACAATAGGAACAGCATTCCTAGGCTATGTGCTACCATGAGGACAAATATCATTCTGAGGAGCAACAGTAATCACAAACCTCCTCTCAGCTATCCCCTACTTAGGAACTTCAATTGTCCAATGATTATGAGGAGGATTTGCTGTAGATAACGCTACACTCACTCGATTCTTTACCCTCCACTTCTTATTCCCATTTGTTGTTATAGCACTAGCTATAATCCACTTAATTTTCCTTCATCAAACAGGATCAAATAACCCTCTAGGAACAAACAGAAATATTGACAAAATCCCATTCCACCCTTATTTTACTATAAAAGATCTATTTGGATTTAACGTAACACTAATAGCAATCACAGTTCTAACCCTGATAAATCCTTATATATTAGGTGACCCTGATAACTTCACTCCTGCCAATCCACTAGTTACCCCAGTACATATCCAACCAGAATGATACTTCCTTTTCGCTTATGCCATTCTACGATCAATCCCTAACAAACTAGGGGGAGTAATCGCCCTATTTATATCAATTGTAATTCTTCTTATTATACCAGCCTTCAAAAAAAAAATACAAAGTAATCAATTTTACCCTATAAATAAAATTTTATTTTGAAGATTCTTAACCATTAGAATCCTTTTAACATGAATTGGGGCACGCCCAGTAGAAGACCCATACATCATCACAGGACAAATCCTTACAATCCTATACTTCCTTTATTTTCCAAGACTTTACATTTCATCAAAATTATGAGACAACATAATATTTAAAAACTAGTTAATGAACTTGATTAAGTATATATTTTGAAAATATAAAAAAGGTTTAAAATTTCCTATTAACTTATACTAAATTTAGTTAACTAAATAACTAAGGAGAAAACAAATAACTTCAACCCAAAAAAAAAAAACAAATAATTTAATGAAACAGGAAGAAATCCCTTCCAAGCCAGATACATTAACTTATCATAACGAAACCGAGGCAAAGTACCTCGAACCCAAACAAATAAAAAAGAAATAAAAACAACCTTAATAAAAAATAAAAAGCTAACAAAATCACCTCCCAAAAACATAAAACCAAACAACATTCTTATAAACAAAATATTTGAATACTCAGCAAGAAAAATTAAAGCAAATCCTCCTCTTCTATATTCAACATTAAATCCCGAAACCAACTCAGACTCCCCCTCAGCAAAATCAAAAGGAGTTCGATTGGTTTCCGCTAACCTAGAAACAAACCAAACCATTCTCAATGGAACTCCAATAAAAATAAATCAAATATAATACTGATAAAAAAATAAATCCAAAATATTCAACCCAGAAATTAATACTAAAAAAGACAACAAAATCAACGCCAGCCTAACCTCATAAGAAATAGTTTGAGCCACACAACGAAGACCGCCTAATAAAGAATAATTAGAATTTGAAGACCAACCTGCCATTATTACTGTATAAACACTTAATCTAGAACAACACAAAAAAAACAACAAACCCAATCCAAAATGAATTAACACAGAAAAAAAAGGAATACAAACTCATAAAATTAAAGCCAAAAATAAATTAAAAACCGGAGAAAAATAATAAGATCAATAATTAGCCATAATAGGTGAAGTCTGTTCCTTACTAAAAAGCTTAATAGCATCACTAAAAGGTTGAAGAATTCCTAAAAATCCCACCTTATTTGGACCCTTACGAACCTGAATATACCCTAAAACCTTCCGCTCAAGAAGAGTCAAGAAAGCAACCCCAACTAAAACACAAATAATTAAAATTAAAACTCTAACCCCTATGGACAATAAATCAAAAAAAAACAATTATTACCTGTATAAAATACATATAAAGATTCTAAATCAATTGCACTAATCTGCCAAAGTAACAATAATATTCAAAAAAAAATAAATATATCAAATTTTTGGTCCTTTCGTACTAAAAAATTTTAAGTATATCAAGATAGAAACCAACCTGGCTCACACCGGTTTAAACTCAGATCATGTAAAATTTTAAGAGTCGAACAGACTCAATCATCTTAGCTTCTGCACCAAAATTAAATTTTAATCCAACATCGAGGTCGCAAACTTTCCCTTCAATAAGAACTCTAAAAGAAAATTACGCTGTTATCCCCAAGGTAATTTATTTTAAACTTAAAAATTTTAGATTCACCAATCACAAATCAATGATTAAATTATAAAAGAGTTTATAAAATCTTTTAGTCACCCCAACTAAATACTTAAATTCCAAGAAAAAATTTAATAACCAAAACACATCTTAAAACAAAAATATTAAACTCTATGGGGTCTTCTCGTCTTTAAAAAAAATTTAAGCCTTTTAACTTAAAAGTGAAATTAAAAAATAAATTTACCAGAGACAGAAATTTTCTCGTCCAATCATTCATACCAGCTTTCAATAAAAAAACTAATTATTATGCTACCTTTGCACGGTCAATATACCGCGGCAATTTAATACCTCATTGAGCAGATTAAACCTTAAATTATAATCAAAAAGACATGTTTTTAATAAACAGGCGAAAAATAAAATTTGCCGAGTTCCTTAAGTAAACCTCACAACTATAATAAAATAAACAATTTAAATTTACTAATTCTATCATAATCACTAAAATATAAAAATTTTAAATTACATTTCAATATAAAACTTAAAACCTATAAAAATCAAATTAAATTAAATAATAACTATAAAATTATTAAAATGAATGACAATTTTAATCATACCAATAATTAGACAAAAACTAAATTTTTAAAATTTTATCTAAAAGCTCATCCCATTAGACATTTTAAATTACATAATAAAACTTAAAAAAAAAGCTATATCAATGTAAAAAAAGAATTAAATCCTTTTCTTGAAAAACTAGATATATTAAAAAACGATTAACGTTTCATTACCAATAAAGTATTAAAAAAATTTCTTAAACAATTAAATAAATACCCAATTAGATCTTTCTAATTCGAGAAAATTAAATAATTAACTACCTTTTAATAAACCCTGATACACAAGGTACAAAAATTAAATTTTCCTTTTAAAAACTTAAAAACTATTTCAAAATTCAATCACTTTACTAATTAACTATAATAACCAAATCTTTTTCGAAAAACCTAATAAAAAAAAGAATAATTTCATTAAAAATAATTTAAATAAATTGATCAATAAAACCCTATTATCAAATCACATTGAATTGCACAATGAACTTTTTAATGTAAATAAAAAACTTTCTAATAAGCTATGAATTGATCTTTCTAGATACACTTTCCAGTACATCTACTATGTTACGACTTATCTCATCTTAAATGAGAGCGACGGGCAATATGTGCATATTTTAGAGCTAAAATCAAAGCCTCAAACTAAAAACTTTTACTATCAAATCCAATTTAAAATTCCCATATAAAAGAATTATCCAAAAATAATTTTATTGTAACCCACCTCTTCTTTTATATAAACTGCACCTTGATCTGACATTAACTAAAATATTAAAAATTGAACATTAATAATTCTAATAAAATGTTCAATAACGACGATATACAAACTAATAATAAAAGTAAAAAATATCGTGGACTATCAATTACAGGACAGGTTCCTCTGAATAGACTAAAATACCGCCAAAATCTTTAATTTTCAAGAAAATAATCTACTAATAATCAGGTAACAATATTACAATAAAAATAATAGGGTATCTAATCCTAGTCTAAAATTAAATTTTTATAGCCTCAAAAACATAAATCAATCTTATATTCAATTTAAAATTTCACTTAACAAACCGAATAAAAAAATCTATACAAATTACAAAATAACTACCAACCAAAAAATTTCAGTAACATTATTTGTATAACCGCAATTGCTGGCACAAATTATATTAATACTTATATTAATTTCTAAATCTTAACTAACTAAATTTTTAATACTAAATACTGTAACAATATTATTTAAATTTTAGTAAACATTTACATGTAAAAAAAAAATAAACTGAAATACTAAGCTTAAATTAAACTTTTCAATAAAAATTAAAAAAAATAAACCTCTAAAATATTTATATCATAATAATTATAAACAAAAAAAAAATTCCTTATTCGCACAAAAAAGTACCTCCCTAAAAATTTAAATGAAATCTATAATTTCACTTTGTCAATTTAATAATTGATCAATTTATTTTAACCTGTTTTCTTTCTTAATCTTAAACAAGTCTATAATTAAAGCTTTTAACTATTAATAGACAAATAAATTTTAATTTAATTTTTACTTCTTGATTTATCAAAATTGTTAATCCTGACTTCAACATTAATATAATATTATTCATTTAAAATAAAAATATAAAATTAGTTCCTGACTCCAATTTTATATTTTTGTTATATTTCTAAAATCCTAAATGTATATTAATTTTAATTTGATAATCAATAAATACTGTACCTATAATTCTTAAATTTTTATTTACATCTCTATGTAAAAAAATAAAAACAGTAAAAATAACAAAGTATCTTAAATTTTAATAAAAGATTTAAATAATTAAATCCTAAATTTTAATATGTTGATAAATCAATAAGTTAATTATTTCTCGCATCTCTAAAATAATTAGCTAACTAATTATCTAATTACAAATAATTCTAAATAAATTTTCACTTTTTAATAGAAAATAAATTTTCATATAATCTCATAAAAAATTTAACAAATAATAGAAATAAGGGAAGGTTTTTTTTTTTTTTATTAATATAACCCACTTTAATATAAATGTTTACATTTTATATATATAAATTATAATATTTATTAATATATCATTAATTATAAGGTAAAAAAATAATCATTTATTTTAATAATAAGATAATAATTTATTATATTTAAATAAATATTATATATATATATATCATAATAATTGCTTATTGTTAATATCTCTTATTATATTAATATAAATATATAATATATTTATTTAACAATATTTAAATAAATGATCTATATTAAAATTAAAAAAATATCTATATAGTTGTTCTCTCTCTCTTAAAATTAAACAAGTATATACCTATTTAAATCTATATATTCATTAAACTCGGATTAATATATAAATACTTCTTCACCTTTATATTAAATATATGTATATATAGATAATCATTTATATATATATAGATTATTATTATTAAAAGTTTAATTTATTAAATATAAAATATCTATTAAGATAGTTCTTAGATATTATGTTAAAATTATGTTGATATAATAAGTAAATTTTTATATAAATATACAAAATTAACACCTAATTTTTGAAAAAGAAGACTACATATTGGGATTCAAAACAGTTAACAACTCCTAGTATAAAAAAATTAACTTTTTTTTATGTCATGAGATTTTCTTAATTAAATTTTTTGATATCAATAATTTACATACAAAATTTTCCGATACATGAAATTTTTTAGTATGTAAACATTTAGCTAAGAATTGAAGAACTTTCATCCAAAAAAAAAAAAAAAACCTCTATTTTACAAAACCTTAAATTTTTTGTGAGATTTATTTTCAAATTTTTTTGCCCTAACTGAAAAATGAAAACTCATTTAAAATTATGGGTCATAAAATAATTAAACACCCAATTATTTGAGAGATACCAGAAATAATTATATTTAAAAATCATGGTAATACGTCAAAATCAAGTTTATTTTTTTTATTCCTTTATTAGAAATTTAAAAAACATAAAAGAAAAGAAAACTTTTCAATTTTTAATCAAAACAAGG